CACACATAAAAATGACATTCCCATAAATTGACAAGGTAATATTTCCATTTATTCATCAGAAGAGGCGTATCTTTTGAAGCCAGAATTGATTTTCCTTGATATCTAACATAATGAATGAAAGGATCCTTCAGGAAACATAGGATGCCCGGAAAATCATTAGCAAAGACTTCGACAAGATGTTTTATTATTTTTCTATGTAAATAAATTCGCTCAAAAAGGACTCCAGAAGATGTTAATCGTAAATGAGAAGATTGTTTACGGAGAAAAAGGAAGACAGATTCGTATTCACATATATGAGAATTATATAAGAATAACAATAATCTTGAATGACTTTTTGAAAAAAAAGAAATAGCTTTATTTGGAATAATAACAATATTCCAATTAGAATACTCATGAAGAAAGAACCGCAATAAATGCAAAGAGGAGACATCTTTCACCCGGTAGCGAAGGGTTTGAATCAAGATTTCCAGATGGATGGGGTAGGGTATTAGTACATCTGCCACATAATTTAAATGTGGGAATTTGTCCTCTAAAAAAGGAAATATTGAATGAATGGATCGAAAATTGTAAGATCTTACGATTTGTGCCCCTTCTAAGGAAGATATTAATCGTAAAGAAAATGGAATTTCCGCAATGACTGCAAATCCTTCTGATATAATTTGAGAATACAAATTCTTGTTGTATCCTAAAAATGGATTTTGGTTAGAATCATTAGTGGAAATCAGCAAATGATTCTGTTGATACATTCGCGTAATTAAACGTTTTACAATCAGTAAACTATATTTATTATCATAAGCTACATTTTCCAACAAAATAGATCTATTTAAACCATGATCATGAACAAGTGCATAAATATACTCCCGAAAGATAAGTGGGTATAGGAAGTTATGTTGCCTAAATCTATCTAGTTCTAAATATCCTTTTAATTCCTCCATTTATTTAAAATTAGATTGAAACCCGGGATAGGAGATTTGATTTCTTGGGTTATTAAATGACACATAGTACGATACAGTCAAAACAGGATATTATAGTAAGAAAAGACTAGATAGATACCCCGGAAACAGATAAGACTTATCAACGGACTCTTTATCCTTTCTTTTTCCATCTAATTAAAATCTAATTAAATCGGTTTATGTTCATTATAGGATAACAAGATGGTTAGAAATCCTTTATTTTTTCAACCCAATCGCTCTTTTGATTTTGGAAAAAAAAAGATTTTTATCAATATACTGCTTTTCTACACATTCATCCCCACACTCTAATGGAGAATATCTACTAATAATTAGGATTAAAAAAAAATCGATAATCTACTTATGGTAAAAACATTTCCCGTATCAAGCACTAATATATTTTTAACGTTTAATTAAATCGGGTAATTATTCAAATTAAGAACAGAAACTCGTTGCTTTTTTTTGTTTCCCTAGAATTGGAGCCAAAGGACTCTATCCATTTATTCACTTAATCCAACTTTAATATTTTTTTTTATTTTTTTTTTTCCGCGTCAAGAATTCAAACAAGATTTTGTATCGATCCGATAAGATACGAATAAAATATTCTCAAAATTCTCCATTAATAATTAATACGACATGCTGCTTTTTCCATTCCTTCCTTTCAGGATCAGTCGCGGTCTTACAAAGCTCTACCGATGGTATCGACGAATCCGTTACTTCATACAAATGTGTAAAAAATGCTAGTCGCACTTAAAAGCCGAGTACTCTACCGTTGAGTTAGCAACCCGAATCAAAATGTATAGATCCAATCGGAATCAAAAAAGAGATTTAATTACACAACGCAATCAAAATATTAAAATAGAAAAAATATTTCTAAATGATTCTGAACATAAAAATGAGCATATCAGATGCAAATACAATGACGTCCAAAATAAGAAGATAGATTAAGATAAAAATATAAATAAAATGTAAATTGATCGACTACCAAAGATTTTGTTCGTATGTTATACATTATTATCTTATCCATTTTTTTTTATTAAAAAAAAAAAGAAAGACTTCTTGTATCCCAGCAAATCCAATGAACCCATCGTTTGAATAAAGTAAAAAAAAAACCAAGTCTATAGAACAGAGAAATAGATACATTTATTCACGATCGGATTATATTTGTTTGATATACTGTTGTCAATATGAATGTTGAGAAAAGAACATAATGTAGAAAACCATAAATTAAAATACAAAATTATTCAATATTTTCTATTTAATTCAACAATATTTTCTTATTAAATTCAATAAAATATTGAATTACTATAACTATAATAAAAATCAAATAAAAAAAAAGAAAGTGAAAGTTTCAACGAAAACCAACCATTATTGAATTAGCAATAATAATAATGTAAAATTTTCTATTTATAGACCCAACTACTTCATTTATTCACTTTCTTTTTTTTCTATTTATCTGTCTTATATGAATTTATCTTACTAAAATAAAAAAAGAAGATGTTGTCATTATAGACGACAACATCTTTTGGTAGTAATAATAAATGGGTAGGAATAGAACAAAAGAGGGGGAGTAATATAGAAAAGTTTATACAAAGTTATATACAAGTCATCCCCCTCCCCTTTTTTTTTATTTCATTAATTTAATTTCATCTGTTGATTAAAGGAAAGTTCCATAAAAACTCCCGCCTTCTTTGAAATATCATGAACAGTTCCCGTAGGTTGAGCGCCCTTTTCAAGGAAATATAGAATAGCGGGAACATTTAAATAAGTTTGATTCTTTATCGGATCATAAAAACCCACTCTCCGAAGATCTCTTCCTTCTCTTCGGGATCGAACATCAATTGCAACGATTCGATAAACCACCCATTGGGATAGATGTAGATGAATAATACTCCCCCCCTAGAAACGTATAAGAAGTTTTCGCCTCGTACGGCTCAAGAAAATTCGAAATTATGTCTATGTATAGAATCTTTAATTAATATTAATTAGATCCATAAAATCATCAAATCAATTAAACTATGATTTAAGTACTTTTCCTTATTCTTATTATTTTATTGTCCGAAAAGGGAAAAAAATCATTCGTATTCACATCCTCATAACTCAAGTTGGATAATTTTCAAATAACCCAAAAGAAAACCTTTAGGCATTTCGTTTATTGAGCGGTCTCTAACCACGCATTTTTTGTCTGTCTCCTTTAGAATTTTTTTGATTCTTCATTATGATCTATTTATTGAGACAACTGAAAACGGTATTTACTTGTTCCAGAATTCTTTATCGTTTCCTTGAATCGTTGGGTTTAGACATGACTTCGGTGATCTTTAATCATTTCAAAAAATGGGAGCAACATACCATTTTTGTAATTTCTTTCTATCAAAGAATCATACAAATGGTTGATTCCCGCGTGATACACTTTTGATCGAAACAGTTTTACCAATTCCAAGCAATTTTCCTTATGAATTTGAAACTTGCTAGAATTGGATCCTTTCGATTTCTATATCTAAAATATACTTACGAAGTTGTTTCAACTTATTAATTAACACTAACCCTAGATCCGTGCCCCTAAAAAATGAATCAATACTTTTTACTCGAGCTCCATTATGATCATGTACTATTTACACCACAACCCCCAAAAAATGAGGTTTTTCTAGTGGAACAGAACAAACGATGTCGAGCCAGAAGCACCCTCATTCCTATCATTCCTATATAATGAATATAAAAAAATGGCGGATGTCAGAATCCACAACCGACCATATCCTTCAAGTCGCACGTTGCTTTCTACCACATCGTTTTAAACGAAGTTTTACCATAACATTCTTCTAGTAGGTTGCTGTAACCAGTATGTAATTGATTCAATTATGGAATCATGAATAATCATTGGTTCTATCGGTACATAGTAATCTATACTTTTATGAATAGGTAGTTTATGAAGAAGTCTCAGCAAGAATTCAATTTAACTCCATAGATTTTGATATTAGAATTTGAAATTCTAATATCAAAATTCGAAATAATAAATAACACAAATAAGTTCTTTTTTTTTTTAATCTGCATCTTGAATCTTCAAGTGACTTGAAAAAATAGATTCATCAATTTAACACTTCTTCAAGTACCAAGGACTCGTAAGACATTATTCAAAAGATTAAATTGATTGAAAGATTTACTATTTCAATATCATTACATTATTTGAATAAAGTTTTATAGTAAAAGTAAAAACCGTATTCTCATAATAAGAGAGAAATTCATATTCTGATTAAAACATCAATCATTTCAAACAAATAGATAGAGATAGATCAAAAAAAATTAAATTTGTTTTTTTTTTTTCATTAGTTTAATTAATTTATAATTTAATGGGGTGGAGAATAAAGACTGATTTAAGAGAGTATTGGGGTTGTTATTATTTTTGATAAATCATAATCGAAAGAAAAGAATAGGAGATTCCCATATCTATCAGATCTAAACAAATGTTTTTGAAAGTAATTATATATATATATATATATATTCTATATATTCTATGTTAAATATTTTTCATCTATGTTAAATATTTTTCATTTAGGGATCACAAATCTCTTTTCGCAAAAATGAATTGAAATAAATAAAGTTTTCAATGAAATAGAACGATAACAAGACATACATATAAGCATTTCCTCATTTTCTGCGTAGTTTATTTGACTTGAAAAAATTCAATAATCTTTTTGCAACCTTTACCTAAGGTAAAGTGAATAAGATAATACACTTTGTCTCAATTGTTACATAGATTTACAATTATTCATTAGAGAAAACATAAAAAAGAATCCTAATCCTATAGATTATTGATTGAAGTTAATTAGTACCCCAATATCAAAAACGCACCCCTGTTTATAAATTTTAAAATGGAAAATCAGACTGCTTAGAATGCAGCATTTAAAATTCCAATGGATATCGTAAGTAAGGCTTTCTTTTTCTTTTTTATGACTAACTAACTTCAATATGAGAGGGATAGGCATACAATGAAAAGCCCGTCCCCGGATTTTGCTTTTTTAAGTAAAACTCTTTTCTCTTCTTTTGATCTATGCTCCCATCTTACCTGGATACAAATCGATTCAATTCTATTTGTGTGTTATTTGGTGTTATTTGAATACGATTCCATTTTTGAAAAAGATATAATTCAGATAAGAATCAATCATTATAAGAATAATAAGAAAAAAGAATCATATTCTATATAATATTATTTATATTATTTATTATTTGATTATTTATATTATTTATTATTTGATTATAGTCTTAATAAAAAAACAGAAAGTTGTTTAAAATAAAACAAAAAAAAGACAATCTTTTCTTATGATAGAAGATATGTATTCTAATACAATATATATAATCTGATATGATATATATAATAGGTATGTTCTGGGACGGAAGGATTCGAACCTCCGAATACCGGGACCAAAACCCGTTGCCTTACCACTTAGCCACGCCCCATTTTATATTTATATTCGACATTAATAAACACTAATATTGTTATTAGTTGTTCGTCAATTATAGTCCAAATATCTATAGAATAGATTGGTACTAGGATTTTGATACATTTAGATATCAAATTAAACGAAATTTATTGATCATTACATATAATTCAATTAAGATATTGTATGAAAGTATGATTTCTTCTATTCTCTTTTCATTTGAGAATTGAAGTATTTTTGATTGAGTTAGTTCAAATCAAAGAAAAGTTTTTTGGTCTACCTTCTTTTTATTTTTTAATTTTGAGTTTTTACTCATTTTTTTCTATAACTTAAACTAAACAAAAATAACATTATATTATCAATTATTAATAACTCATATTAAGAACTCAATCAAAATAAAAATAAATACAATTATCTTCAAGAACAAAACAAAGAACAAAATGTTTGTTATGCTTAATATCTTTAGTTTGATCTGTATCTGGCTTAATTCTGCTCTTTCTTCAAATAGTTTTTTCTTCGCCAAATTGCCCGAGGCCTACGCTTTTTTGAATCCAATCGTAGATATTATGCCAGTAATACCTCTGCTATTTTTTCTCTTAGCTTTTGTTTGGCAAGCTGCTGTAAGTTTTCGATGAGATCTTGAATACTGTCCTAGAAAAATTCATGATTTGTTCTAAAAAAGATTCTAACAATTGATATGATAAGATCAGATAGGTTTTATAGTATTAAACTTCGATTCAAATATGGAAATTCTTGTATCGCCACAAAAAGTCTGGGGATCACCTCATTTCCGCATTCGGACCTTTTTTACATTGAAAGAACTTATTAGAGTCCCCCACAATTAGATATTAGATATTGTGGGTATGAAAAAAATGGGTAATGAAAGACTTGACTCATATTCCATTATAAATAAATTTCTGAAAATTATTCTCTATTTCTAGATTTAAGATTTATCAAAACCATTTCTTGGTGTCAAAATAAGATATATGTGGTATAAAAATGGAGAATCTATTCTCTTTTTTTTTCCAAAAAAAAAAATGATCTTGGAGATTGTGTCATGCTTACTCTCAAACTATTTGTTTACACAGTAGTGGTATTCTTTGTTTCTCTCTTTATCTTCGGATTCCTATCTAATGATCCAGGACGTAATCCTGGACGTGACGAATAAAAAAGAAAGTTTTTATTTTCCTTGATCGATTTTTAAATGTTCTTAGGATTTTATCTATTCCACATCTTTAACTATTAAATAAAAAAAAAAAGACTCGTCGAAATTGAAAGATAAACAAAAAAAAATACCAAGTCATTGACAAAAGCGGAAAGAGAGGGATTCGAACCCTCGGTACGAAAAACCCGTACAACGGATTAGCAATCCGACGCTTTAGTCCACTCAGCCATCTCCCCCATCTGAAAAGGATAATTACTATTTTACATTACACAAAAAGTAAGGTTTGAAAAAAGGGTCTTTCTTTTATACCTCTTCTTTTATTATATTTATATTATTTTTATTCTATTATTAGTTTATTATATAGATATATAATATATAATTATCTAGATATAATTATCTAGACATATCAAAATATAAAAAATATAGAAAAAAAGTTATTCCATTGATATAAAATAAAGTAAGAAGGGCTCGAAAGAAATATCTCCAATCCACTATTCCAATGAATATAAATGAATATAAATTCATATTAAATTAATATATATATATTAAATTAATATATATATATATAATTACCTATATAATTATAAATACCTAAATATAATTATATATTTTATAAGTAAAAAATAAAATATATAGTAGTAATTTATATAAAGAAATATATAAATAATATAAAAAGTACCTCTTTGATTTCGTCTGCAAGAGCTTTTTAAAATCCCACGGCCTGGCCAGGTCAGTACCTCGCCGGGCCTTTTTTTTTGTTCCAATGACTATTATTTGAAACAAAAATGCTTGTTATGGAATAAAAAAAAAAAAAAAAGAAACAATGGAACCATATATTCTTGCACAATTTTATGTTTTGGGGTACGTATTTTTATCGAGCCGTATCTGTCAATGTCAAAGCACCGCCATCAAAATAAAAAAAAAAACGTGTTATTTAGTTATTTAAATGAAT